GGTTTATTGGTGCTGCACTTTTTTTCTTGGCAGGAACGAGTTATGATAGAATACGTCTTGTTTATCTTGACCAAATGGGGGGAGTAGCTATCCCCATGCCAAAAATATTTACGATGTTCAGTAGTTTTTCCATGGCTTCGCTTGCATTACCGGGTATGAGTGGTTTTGTTGCAGAAGTTATAGTCTTTTTAGGAATAATTACCAGCCAAAAATATCTTTTAATGCCCAAAATTGCCATCACTTTTTTAATGGCAATTGGAATGATATTAACTCCTATTTATTCATTATCTATGTTACGCCAGATGTTCTATGGATACAAGTTATTTAATACTCCAAACTCTTATGTTTTTGATTCTGGACCGCGCGAGTTATTTGTTTCGATCGCCATTTTTCTACCTGTAATAGGTATTGGTATGTATCCGGATTTTGTTCTTTCACTATCAGTTGACAAGGTTGAAGGTATTCTATCTAATTATTTTTATAGATAGTTTTCTTAAAGAAAAAAACTCCTATGATTTTTAAGAGTTGGTTGACTAATGAAAAAAAAAGAAGAAGGATTTTTATTCTCTTAAATCTTAAATAAAGTAAAAACAAAATATGAATTTGAATTTTCACCCAATATACTTGGTCTTTGCGAGAACCGTGTGAATCACTACACTACTTGATTCACACGGTTCTCGCCGGTTGACACAAGGTGTTTTATATACACCGTATTCCACTCTGTTTGTATTCGTAAGAACTTTTCTTTAATTTAACTAGAGGTTAACGTAAATGAACCATAACTATGTAGCCCTATTCCTAATAGATTGACCCCAAAATAGCATATCCAAATTATAAGAAAGCCTAGAGTCGCCACAATTGCGGAATTTGCCCCCTGAAAATTTTTATTTGTTCGAGTATGCAAATAAATTGCGAATACGATCCAAGTAATAAAGGCCCAAGTTTCCTTTGGATCCCAACTCCAATATGATCCCCATGCTTCATTAGCCCATACTGCTCCTGAAAGAATACCTATGGTTAAAAATATAAACCCTAGGCTAATCACACGATAGCTCCAATAATCTAATTGTTGAATCAATTGGGCCTTGTAATAATTCTTAGCAGAAAAAAAAGAAGTTTTTTTAAAAATATTGTTTCTTTCATTCTTGTATTGGATTTCACCAAATGAAAATGACTCATTTAATTTTAATAAATTATTACTTTTATAACTATAAAAAATCTTTCTAAATGTAATGACTAGAAGTGCTACGGATAATAATGATCCACAAAGAAGAGCCGCATAGCTCAATATCATCATACTTACGTGCATTATTAACCACTCCGATTGTAGAGCAGGTACTAATATTGCGGGTTTACGTATTTCAGTTAAAAGACCCGAAGTAGCAAAGCCTTGGGTAAAAATAGTACTTGAGGCAGTTATTGTGGTTAAATAATTTTTTCTTATTTTGAAATAAGGGACTATATGAATAAGGGAGAAACTCCATGAAAGAAAGATTAATGATTCATATAAATCACTTAGTGGGAAATGGCCCGAATAAATCCAACGAGTGATTAATAATCCTGTTAGACATAAAAAAGTAACTATCATCCCCTTTTCTGACGAATCATATGGTTTTATGATTTCATTGCCCAATAAGGTTATCAAATTAATTGTAATTACAATTGAAACAATCGAAAAGGAAATATGAGTGAATATATGCTCTAAAGTTGAAAATATCATAAAAATGAAAAAAGGGAGGGAATCCCCTAAATTAATATTAATTAAGAATTATAAATCGGGAATTGAATTTATTTTTATTATAGGATCTATTGGGTCTGTTTTAGAAGATGGCATGCCGCCACTCGGACTCGAACCGAGATGCTCTAGCACTGCTTCCTAAGAGCAGCGTGTCTACCGATTTCACCATAGCGGCTTGCTCGAACTAATAATAGCCTATTTATATTCAATCGTCGAGATTGAACAAGTCAATTCAATCAAATAAGTTTTTTAGTAAAGATTCAAATTGATAAAAAAAATGAGTTCAAAAGTCAATTTGAAGGTTCATTAGTTTCATTTCTTTTTAGGGTGTCCGGTTTATTTCTCTTTTAGGGCTTTGACGTAGTTTATCCTATTCTAAAATCCAACTTTTGCAAGTAGATAATTCTCTCGATAAAAGAAAAAAAACTGTTTTCATTTTTTTACTTTTATTGATACTTCATTATTTCTCGTTTATCTGATTTCATAAATTTCAAACAAAAAATAAATTTTCTCAATGAATCCAAAATAACCATATTTTGGATTACTCCAAATTGACACATTAGTTGTACATAATATCTCAACAATGAAGTTCTTTTATTGATTGGGCTCAAAATTGGAGATATATGGTAAATACATTACATATAGTAATTACTAAAAATTATAAATTAATCAGAAAGTTATCCAAAATTTTTTAACATGGAATCCATGAGTTTCAACAATCCATTTATTTGAACTAAAAATATTATATCTGCCCTTCCCGAG